GGTCCCTTCGCTATTGTTCTTGAGAAATGACCGGGTTTAGCCCATTCCTCGAAAGAAGTTTTTATGGGATCCCTATCTACCAAAATTTTGACTTCTGGTTCCGGCGAACGAATAATCATTGAGTCCTCCTCTTTCCGGACAACACATACAAAGAAACCCGCCAACAGTCACTCAAGTAATTAGTGAACCGATGATAGATGCTTAGAATTTTTTGCTTTCTCTTCTATCTACCATCTATTCATCTATTTTCTTTAGTTATTCACTAGAGCAATTATGATCTGGAAGTCGATCTGGGGCAAGTGTTCGGATCTATTATGACATATCCATAGGGTGCTCAACGGACCCCCCCTTTTTTTTTTATAACCTAATCTAGTGTATTCATATTTCAATTATTAAGTTCCGAAATCTAGCCTATTTTTTTTTAATAGAGGATATTATCCTATTTCAATAAACACTTATTAGTCATTACTAAGAAACATTCTAGTATTGATATTTAGTCATTTTTAAATCTCTTTTATTGGTTTTAATAGTCGAAAAGAAAAAATCGAAAAAACTAGATATATAGATATTCTCATATTAATGTACTACTTAACCCCTAGAGACTACCAGATTAAATATAACGATTTGAGAAAAGGATATAATGAAAATTTTTTCTTTTATTGGTTCTTTTGATAGAAAAAAAGATCCGTTTTATTTGACCGAGAGGGCCAAGAAGCTAAAAAAAAATTAATTGTAAAAACAAATAAAGATATATTATAGATATAGAATAAAAAAAAAAAAAGAAACAAAGGGAAAGTTCTTATTCGAAGCGCCTCGTGATCGTCAACCAATTCTGTGCTTCAATATAATTACCAGGAGTAAGTGTTATAGCCTGTTTCCAATACTCAGCAGCTTGAGCGAACCAAGCCTCCGCCATTTCAGAATCTCCTTGTTGAATGGCCTGTTCTCCACGGTCGGAATAGGCGGGTCAATTCCTTCCCTGAGAACCGTACTTGAGAGTTTCCTACCTCATACGGCTCGACAACCAACTCTTTTGTTTTGGTGTACCAATTTTTTAACTTTAACCTACTTTCACTTTATATCTAATTGACTGAGATTTCTTAGAGATATTCTGTTTTTCTTGGTTAAACAAAAGAGAGTAATTACATGAGTTTCAAACTTTCATTTTGATTTAATTAATATAATATTAATTAATATATTAAGTTTTATCTTTTCTCCTACCTTCAGAAAAAAGGCATGTCCACTGTTATTAGATATTAGAATTTTCTGAAAGGTAACTATCCCCCTTTCATATAAAAAATTATATAGAATCTTTGAAAAAGACTTTTTTTCATACTTCATAAAAAAAGAAAAAGACTTACTGTCTTTAGGATCTGATACTACACCGCTGCTCAATACCTTAGGGGATCTACTCTATTACATAAGTCGATTCCTAAGATTTATCTCATATTATGATCTAAATAAACAGCTCTTGTTGTATTGGTACAAAACCTTTCAAATTGATCTTTACGGCGCTTCTTCTATCAATTAAACCTTTTTTATCCATAGAAAAAGAAAGTATTTAGGCATATCTAGTCTTCACTTCATATTTCGATCTATGAAGTTTATTTATTTGCTACAGCTGATAAAAAATCGTTTTGGACGATGCTTATGTAGAAAGCCCTTTTTTGTGTTTCTAGTATTTCATTGACTAGCTGTTCGTTCTTTTTTTCTATAGTGGAGATAGTCGCACGTAATGACAGATCACAGCCATATTATTAAAAGCTTGTGGTAAAAAGGGGTTTCGTTCTAATGCCCGAAAATAATATTCTAAAGCTTTGGTATGTTCCCCATTACTTGTGTGGATAAGGCCTATATTATAGAGTATATAACTTCGATCATAGGGGTCAATTTCTAGTCGCATAGCTTCATAATAATTCTGTAATGCTTCCGCATAATTTCCTTCAGATTGAGCCGACATCCGTTACGGTCGTCATTCGCTTTAACGAATTCTCCGTTTCAGAACCGTATGTGAGATTTTCATCTCATACGGCTCCTCCTTTTAGGTGCATAATGAAAATAATATATGGAAAAATGTGATGTCATTATGAACTAAGCGGGGCTAATGTTTTTACAATAAATCCCTAGCCAACCTTCTTGCAAAAGATCTTTTCTTACTACCAAGTGGGTTCATGCTAGATAAAAATTAAAAAGGAAACTCTAAAAATTTCTTTGTTCTCAACGCCCCTAAATTTCCAGGAATTAGTCACTTCAACAGTCTTCAATGGTTATACGGGTATCCAAAGTACGAACGAGATGGATGTTTATTGTTCCAACCATTTTAATTAGTCCCAATCCAAAAGAAGAAGAAGAACGGGAATCATTTTTAAGAAAGTTTTCGTGTTGTTGATTTCTCGGCGTAGTGCTTCTTCCCCCATGCCTCCTATTCGTATATTGTATTAGTGTAGTAGGATTGATCTGTAATACGGGAATCGTAGGTAAAAACCTTTTGCTCAATACTAGAATTCACAATTGAAGCATCTAAGGCTGCATTAATCGTGGATACATGACAGAAGGGATTGCTTTTTTTATTATAAACTTCACCTTCAAAAGCGTAGATTTTTTTCAATACTCGTTTTTCTTTATATTCCAAATCGGCGAGAAATAAAAAAAAATAATGATAATCAAATCGCACCATCTCTGTAATAAGTAAATGCCTCTTTTTCTCCGGAAGTTGTCGGAATGACTCGTAATAAGATATCGGCTACAATTGTAAAGGTTTTATCAATAAAATTTCCATTTATACGCGATCTTGGCATAGGTAGTAATCCATTCTATAACTCTTTTTATTTCCTTTACCTTTTCTTTTGTGAGAAAATTTTCTCACAAACAAAGGAATTGTATAGTACGAACTAACATAAAAGCGGACTCATTAAAATAAAAAAACCTTCTATCTACTTCCAATTTTTTCTGGTCAAAAAAGGTATTGATTAACCATAATCTAAAAAACGATGAATAACTCGCTATTCACCCAGATACTCAGTAATAATCCTGACGTCGGAGAGATGGCCGAGTGGTTGAAGGCGTAACATTGGAACTGTTATGTAGACGTTTGTTTACCGAGGGTTCGAATCCCTCTCTTTCCGTACTTTCAACTAATTAACCAATCTTACGTGATTGACCACAATGTATCAAATCAAATAAAAAAGAATAGATATAAAATCTACTCCTAATTTCTTTGATATGGAAAATGCTGGGAAGAGCAAACAAGGGATCAAAATCTCCCTACCAATCTATGATACATCAATAGGAAAAAGATTCCCCCACAAAATCCCTTACCTTGTGCCTTTTTATTTTTAATAAAAAATAGGGCAAGGCGGGGTTGCCCGAACTCTTGTTTTTAGTTATTTTTTTTTACTTAAGTTAGGTTTATTAAGTCTGTCGAGAGTAATATTCTACGACAAGCAATTCATTTATTTTCAAACCAATGCATTTCCTATCTATTATTTGATTGACTAACCCTTCATATTGGAATGTGTGAAGAGTCAGATGGTTTGGCAATTCCTCGGGGGCAGATGAATCAAGAAGATTTTGAACCAAAGTTCTAGAATTTTGTTCATCCTTCACTCTAATAATATCTCGGGGTTTGCAGCGATAACTTGGTATATCAACTATACGACCATTAACTAAAATATGTCCATGGTTAACTAATTGGCGCGCTTGAGGAATAGTCAAAGCCATACCCAATCGAAAAAGGGTGTTATCCAAACGCATTTCAAGTAATTGTAGTAAAACTTGACCTGTTGACCCCTTGGCTTTTCCGGCGATACGAACATATTTAAGTAATTGGCGTTCTGTAAGACCATAATGAAAACGCAACTTTTGTTTTTCTTCTAAACGAATACGATATTGAGATTTTTTTCCGGAGCGTGATTGGTTTCTAAGATCGCTTCCTGCCCCAGGCCTTTTACTAGTTAGTCCCGGTAAAGCCCCCAGACGGCGTATTTTTTTAAAACGAGGCCCTCGGTAACGTGACATAAAGACTCCTTTTTTATTGAAATTGTACAAAACTAAACAAAATTAAAACTGAACTAAATGATAATGATAAATGACGTGAAATCCACTTCAATAAACAAACTATTGGAATACAAAGAGTAAGAAGATATATTCTCTCAATATACAGATTTTTTTTGTATTGTATATACAATATATATAAATCAAATAAATAAAAAAAAAAATTCCTTTATTTTCTTGATTTATTTTGCCAAGATCTAACTCTTTTACCCAATATATATTCCTATAATGGAAGTTTATACTCCATAATATAAATTGAGTGGTAACTCTTGGAAAAAGGTGAAAGAAGTCTTTTCAATCTTCTTTCATTTTAAAAGTACATTAAAAATAATGTAAAAAAAAACGAAAAAAAAAATATGGAAAAGCCAGCTATCGGAATCGAACCGATGACCATCGCATTACAAATGCGATGCTCTAACCTCTGAGCTAAGCGGGCTCAAATAAAATAGCGCATGCATACAAATGCACTAAACTACTAGTTTATATCAATTAACTATTCTATTCATATTTTTCCTTATCTATTTAGAATTAATAATATTCTATATATTCTAGAACAGAATATAGCTCAAATAAATAGTGACTATCATTAACATTAAATAAATAAAACATAACCTTAATTAATTAATTATAATTAATAGAATATAGAAGTATATTGACTTTCTAATTTGGATTTCATTAGTTTCTAAATAAGAAAATCTTAATTAGATTAGAAATATTTTTTTTTAAGTTAAATGATATCTTATTTGAAATTCTTATTTTTTTGTTCTAACCTCATGCCTATTATTTTATACTTTTTTTTTTTCTTTTTGTTTCTAATATTATAGAATTATTCGAATTTCAAATTTACGAAGTCGACTTATAATATTTTTCCATTGTAGAATTCTAAGTTTCAATAATAATCATAAATTACTTTTCATGAAAGTAAAAAAAAAGAATCGACCGTTCGA